TCAGAATCATGGGGAGTACTTCTTGACCATTTCTACGAACGTAAAGCCCCAATTCGAATTCCTTTTATGTACAGAAGTATCCTCTTGGATAACTTACATAATCTCAATTACTAATCCTTTGTGTATCTTGGTCTTCCTAACCATCCACTCATTTTTGCTTTCAACCTCCCGTTGTGGAAATCCATCTATGGTAATAGACAGTAAAAACTCCATACAGTTGATCTTTTGAACCCGCTTCAAGCTATCATGACAATTCACCAATCTTGGGGTAAACAATCTCTATTGCTTATGTTTACTTTTTTCACCATTTGATTCTTGTACATAGGAAATGAGACTCAACCTTTTTACTGCAAATTTAGAAGCCGTTTTCTTTCACTCATATAACTATCTGGTTTAGTTCATCAACTTAAATGCTGAATAAAAATGAAAATATATATATTCAATCAAATCTTTTTACCCTTCTTTCTAGAAAGAAAAGAATTTTGAGAAATTTTAGGTCTCACCGAATCACACGTAGAGATATTGATAACACACATAGAGCTAATGGTATTTCATAACTAATTGATTGGGCAGCTGCCCGTAGACCACCTAAAAAGGAATATTTATTATTTGATCCATATCCTGACATAAGAAGTCCAACGGGAGCAATACTTGAAATGGCAATCCAGAAAAAAACACCAATACTAAGATCGGCTAGAACAAGGTGATCACCAAAAGGAATTACTGAATAACTTAGAAAGATAGATATTACGGCTATGGATGGTCCGATACTGAATAAACGAGGATCTCCGGTAGATGGAATAAGGTTCTCTTTCAAAAGTAGTTTTGTCCCATCTGCTAGAGCTTGAAGAATTCCTAAAGGGCCAGCATATTCAGGTCCGATACGTTGTTGTATTCCTGCAGATATTTCTCTTTCTAACCAAACAATTACTAGTACACCTATTGTGATTCCTAATACAAGAGTCAAAATAGGGACAAGCATCCACATGATCCCATAGACTTCTTTTAAGGATTCCAATTTGGAAAAAGAATTGATAGTCTCTATTTCTGTTGTATCAATTATCATTTCAACGATCAACTTCTCCCATAATGATATCTATGCTACCTAGTATTGTCATAATATCAGCCAATTTCATTCTTTTAACTAACTGAGGAAGAATTTGCAAATTGATAAAACCTGGTGGGCGAATTTTCCATCTCCAAGGAAAAACGCTCTGATCTCCTATGAGAAAAATTCCCAATTCTCCTTTTGGGGCTTCAACTCTCACATAAAGTTCTTGTTTCGACAATTCAAAAGTTGGAGAGGGTTTTTTACTAATAAACCGATATTCAAAATCATTCCATTCAGGATCTTTTAATCTGTCAAAACGTCGGATTTCTAAATTTTCGTAAGGCCCTCCTGGAATTCCTTCCAGAGCCTGTTGAATAATCTTTATGGATTCTGTCATTTCACCAATTCGTACTAAATAACGAGCTAATGAATCCCCTTCTCGTTGCCATTGAACCTGCCAATCAAATTCGTCGTAAGACTCATAATGATCAACTTTACGAAGATCCCATTCTATTCCGGAAGCTCGTAGCATTGGTCCCGATAAACCCCAATTTAATGCTTCGTCTCCCCCAATAATGCCTACGCCTTCAACTCGTTCTAAAAAAATAGGATTCCGGGTAATAAGTTTTTGATACTCAGCGACCCCTGTTAAAAAATAATCGCAAAAATCCAAACATTTATCTATCCAGCCATAGGGTAGATCGGCAGCCACTCCTCCGATACGAAAATAATTATGCATCATTCGCATACCGGTGGCAGCTTCGAAGAGGTCATATATCAATTCTCTTTCTCGAAAAATATAGAAGAAAGGGGTCTGCGCACCAATATCCGCCATAAAAGGACCGAGCCATAACAAATGAGAAGCTATCCGACTCAATTCCAACATAATGACTCTGATATAGCTAGCCCTTTTAGGTACTTGAATATTGCCTAATTGTTCGGGTCCATTTATGGTTATTGCTTCTGTGAACATAGTAGCTAAATAATCCCAACGTGTTACATAAGGCAAATATTGTATAATTGTTCGATTTTCCGCAATTTTCTCCATCCCTCTATGTAAATAACCCAATATTGGTTCGCAGTCGACAACATCTTCACCATCTAGAGTAACGATGAGTCGAAGAACACCGTGCATTGATGGGTGCTGAGGCCCCATATTGACTATCATGAGGTCTTTTCTTGTAGTTGGTGCAGTCATAAGTTTTTTACCGATTCATTCTTCCATGAATTGCTGAAAGTGAAAAGAAGTTCATCAAAATTTAATCGAAACATATAAGTGAAAATGAAATGACTCTTCAAATTAATAAAATTAACGAGTTTTTGTCTCTCGAATGTCCAACTGATTAATTAATTCTTTATAACGTACTCTATTTTTTTTTGCCAAATAAGCTAGCAGTCGTTGACGTTTTCCCAAAATTTTCTTCAAACCTCTCTGAGATAAATAGTCTTTTTTGTGCAATTCTAAATGTGAAGTAAGTCTACGTATCTTATTGGTGAAATTGAATACTTGAAATTCAACAGATCCTCTCTTTTCTTCTTGAAAAATAACTGAAATGACAGAATTTTTTACCATAAAAGAATTTCCCCTTTCTTTATTTTACAGATATGGATTTTATCGAATTTTATCGATCAGTAATAATAATGCCAGTAATTTGAACGTGGTATATAGACTTAATTTCTTTATGAACTCCTAATTTTATCAATTCCAATAAATTAATCAAAGTCCAAATTTGATTCAGATAGGAATCCAAAAAGGTGGTAGGTAAATTTTTGTCATTCACAAAAGCGAATAATTTAAACCTAAAATGAAGAAGATTCTGTTGATTCATTTCTAGATCTAATCGATACCTTATTGATTTAGTATCGTCTACTCGAATTAGATTCGAATGAGATGTAAGACAAGGCATGTGTGCATTTGTTTGCTTTCAGATACTCTATACGAGACAGGGTATATAGTACTATCAATTAATTTTCAATCGTGGATACATATGTATCCTTAAGATACTGAAACGGCTACCATTATTGGTATCAAACCAATAACGATTCATACAAGCTAAATCTTCTAATCGATAATTAGGCCAAAGAAAGAACTTCAATTTAATTAATTCTTTTTTCTCTTTATAAAGAGGTTTCCTTTCATCCAAAAATTGACTCCAGTTTTTTACATTGGTTTCGTTGCAAAATACTGAATTTCTATCGACGCCATTCCAATTCAAAGAATTAAAAAAACTTCGAATTCTCAATTCTCTACGACGTCTAGACCATAAAATATTTTCAGGAACAAGCAAATCAAAATGATTTTTGTCTGTATTTATTCTTTGAGTTTGAGGTTGCAGAATGAATTCATCAAAATTCTTTTTATCAACATATCTTTGTTCTCGGTATCTTTGATTAATTTGGTGTTTACTTTTATGAACCAATGAAATACCTATGGTTTGATACATAATAAATTGTCCATTATTTTTTACAGACAACCGAATAGGTTCGATAATCAATATCCCCTTCTTCATCAATTCTGTAAGAGTTAAATTCGCCTGAATCAGCATTATATCCAAACTCATTTCTCCCCTTTGAATTGACGATACAGTAATTTGGTTTGGATTTATCAGTCGAAGCAGGAGACAATATACCTTGATATTATCGAGCATTCTTTGATTCAAAGCATCGTTCCATCTCAATTGAAAAAGCAAATAACGTTTCAAGAATAAATCTAGTTCTGCTTCCGTGTTGCTTTTGTATTGTTTTTTCTTTTTACCCTTCTTTGTGTCTGATTCCGCGTAATCTTTTTCAAGATCCTTTTTATGTTTTGAGGGAACAGGGCTTGAGAGTGAGAGAATAGGGCGCAGATTTACTTTGTTTTCTATATCTGATCCACGCTCTCTTTCTCCTTGACTTGCGGGTTCTTTTGCTTCTTGAATTCGATTCTTTATATTTGATTTTTGGTTTTTATTGATGTTTTTATTTTGACTAAGATTTTCGTTTGTATTCAAATTTAAAAGAAGTAATTTGCTTGGTATAATCCACGGTTTTATTTTATATACATTATAAAGTAGTATAAATTCTGGGAAGAACCAAAATTCCAGATTGAATATGCGACGGTTAAATATTTTTTCATTCATTCCCATCCAATCAAAAAAGACTTTTTTCGAATTTTTTTGAGTGTTTTCTGAATTTTGATGAGTTGTAAGATAAAAAAGGCCTTTTTTATCGATTTTCTCAATTATTTGATAATTATTAATACCAATTTTAGTATTTGGATTACTGTTGGTATCGATCTTAACCCAGGCCTCAATATCTTCTTTTTGTCTAAGAGAAAAATGGATAATTTTCCAATCAAAATATTTTCTATCGAGATTTCTTTCTATATATAGAATATTGCCTTTTCTTAGATAATTATTGATATCAAGATTGCCGGACATATCAAAAAAGTTGTGTTTGGGCGTGTTTGAATTATAAGAAATTTCGAGGTTCTTATTTACTTGAAAGGGTAATATATAAATAAATGACTCACTTTTATTTTCATAATTAATCGATTTATATGATAAAAGATCATATCTATAACATTTTGAAAACTTATCTTTTTGGTTTGATAATGAATAGAGTTCAGAATCATTTTCTTTTTTGTAATGAATTAATTGGTCGTTTTCATATGAATTCCATTTGTTTAAATTTCGATTTTTATTTTGAGCCATACAACTTTGATTAACCCTATTTCGCCATTTTTGTGGCATTAATCTAGACCATCTAATCTGAGATAAATCGTATTGATAATGCTGTCTTAACCAGTTTTTCCATTGATTGATTCTATAACTCTGAAGTTTCTTATGTTTTAATTCAGAATGAAATATTCCTAGTGTTCTAAAATAGTCCTTTATTTTAGTCTTAAGGAAAAAAGACGTTCTGTTATATTGAAGAACAGATCTAAATTTAGCCAAATTAATAACTTGGGTTTGTGATAATTTGTAAAATACATATGCTTGTGACAAGTAGGATAAATCAAAAAAAATATGTGAATTTTTTTTACTAATATTAGAAAGGGACTTTTTTATAGTCGAAATAAAGTGAATTTTTTTTTTATTATTAATTTTTTCTTGATTTATTTCATTATTGGAAATGTATTTATCAATCAATTTATTTGTTGATTCAAGAAAGAGTTGTGTATAAATTCTGGGAATATTAATGATAGATAAAAATAGATCGATGTATAATCTTTGAATGAATAATTTTAGAAAATAATGGAATTTCCATATTGATCGAGTATTTCTTCTTTTTAATATTTGGAAAATATTTTTTGGCGATTCTAATTTTTTAATATTATTTGTTTTATTAGGACTAATGTCTATTTCTGGAGTTACTTTCTTTTTCTCTTTTGTAATTCTTTCTATTTGATTTTTGATTGTACTTGTTCTATCAGTCAAATCCTTCATTTTGGTTTCTATCAGTGAAGAATTTGGCCAATTTCCAGATTCAATTTGACTAAATGATTCGTTAATTATCTGATTACTAATTAGAGAATCTTTTTCTTTTTTCGTTTCATTCGATTCAGATATTTCTTTGAATCTAAATAATACAATTAGAATGACTTTTGAAACTTTTGAAAGTTCTTCTCTTATTTTTTTTAGAAATAGAATACTTTTGATAAGCCATTTTTTGGTTTCTTTTGAAACTCTTCGAAATATTTTTGTTTTTCCTTTTAAAACTTTTATAGTTATAAAATTTTTCTTTTTTAATTTTCCAGTTTTTTTTTCGAGTTCCTTAAAAATGGGCTCAAAAAAGGAAGGGCGCCTTCGGGGAGAACCAAAGGGAGCTTCAGTTTCCATTCCCCAAACTGTTAAAAAACAAAAATCATCTTTTTGTTTTTTCTTTTTCATTAGCTCTCCGTGGGAGGGGTACAGTTTAGATATATGCCAAGGTTTCAGACAAAAAGGAAATAAAATTTTGATCTGAATCCCATCCCTCAACCAATTTTTTGGAAATTCTGTTTCTGATAATTGAACACCATTATAAGTACATTTAATATGCATTTCTCTATTCCATTCCTGCAAATCTTCAGACCATTCAGGAAGTTGCAAGAATAACATACGCCCGAGATTTTTGGCTATTATCAATGAAGGTAATATAATATATTTTCGAAGAATTGATTGAGTTATTAACATGGAACCTCTTATTATTTGCGCAAAAGGAATGCTATCCCAGGCTTCTGCTATCGCTATCCGTGATTTTTCCTTTTTTGTTTTGTTCTTCGCTTTTTTGTCCTTTTCTTTTTTCTCTTCTCTGTTTGTTTGGTCTTCGCTAGACTCTAGAATCTCGAATTCTCCCTCTTTACCTGCCCAATTTCGAAAAATTGGTTTAATCAGTTCAGAGATATCAAAAGAAAAAAGACGAGGGGGGGTTATTCTGTCGAGAAAAAAGGGGGAATGCGCATTTGCTTGAAATAGTTTCCAAATAACTGTTTTGCGCCTTTGAGCCCGCATAGAGCCTTTAATCATACCTCGCCGAAAATCTGATTGTTGCGAATAGCTTATTAAAGCCACTTCTTCTTTGACCTCAGGATCGTTACTCTCCATGTTGGTAGTATAAATCACTACACGTCTGGCTTTTCTTGAACGAATTTGATGATCCAGTGATGCGCCCTCTTTAAATTCACCCAATTGTTGTTCCAATTCGGTGATTAATTTATGTGACCAGCGAGGTATTTTTTTACTGATTTCTTTTATTCCAATCGAGTTTTTTCCAGATTTTGTCCCATTAGGATCAATTGCATTGAATACAAATTTTACAAATTGCGTTCTTTTTTCTGAATTCACTCTTCCCTGCTCTTGGTCTGAAAATAAAGAAGGGTCTTTCAAATTTAAACTCGATTTTGGTTCGTTACCAAACTCATTGATTAAAGTTAAGAACTCGTCAATTTCTGTTGATAATGATTTTTTATCAACCGTATCCACTTTTTGTTCAAATTCTTGGTAATCAGTATTCGGAAGAAAGATAGTATGAATCCTATTTAGTCTAACTCTCTCTTTCCAATTTTCTAGCGAAGTATTGTTTATGATTGAAGGTGAAAACTCTTTTTTGATTGTTCCTCGATATGGTCCATTTAACAAAGGATCATACATTTTAGGCACGTATTCTTTTTTAGTATCATCATTACACAATCTAGTTCTTGTTTCGAGTATATCCAGAGAAAGAGATTCCTTGTCTAGAACTTCAAGTCGATTGAAAAATTCCTTATTCAGATTATTACTTTTTTCTTTGTTAGTAGAAACCCACTGATTGTCCAGTTCATTAGGGAGCGTTTTTTGGAGTGACAATAGGGGTAGCCTTCTTTTTATCATTTTCCAAAAAGTTGATAAACTTGGCGGGTATGTAAAAGATATTCTTAGTTTTCCATCACTTTTACATGTGTCAAAAAAATATTGTGACATTTCCGTTCTTACGGCCTGTTCAAATCG